GGTCCAATGTGAGTAGGATCACTTAGCCATGCTTCATAATTGGAAAAACGAGCACCATGGAAGTACATGCCACTTAGCCAAAGAAAGATAATGGAGAGTTGACCGAAATGGGCACTAAATACTTTTCGAGAGATCTCCTCCAAATCGCTGGTATGGCTATCGAAATCGTGAGCATCGGCATGTAGGTTCCAGATCCAAGTAGTAGTATCGGGGCCCTTAGCTATTGTTCTTGAGAAATGGCCGGGTCTGGCCCATTGCTCGAAAGAAGTTTTTATGGGATCCCTATCTACCAAAATTTTGACTTCTGGTTCCGGCGAACGAATAATCATTGAGTCCTCCTCTTTCCGGACAACACATATAAAGAGACCTGCCAACAGCCAAGAAATTGGCGAACCTACGAGAGATTCGAATTATTTTATCTCCCCTATATTTTTTTCTTTAGTTATTCACTAGAGCAATTATGATCTGGAAGTCGCTCCGGGGCAAGTGTTCGGATCTATTATGACATAGCCGCGAGGCGCTCAACGGACCTTCTTAGGTTTTGAATTGACGCAAAAACAATTTTTGTGCAATCGGGTGTATTCATATCTCAATTTTAAGTTAAGTTCCTAAATCGAATGACTTAAAATTTCATGTCTTACATATTATATTAATCTCTTCCCAATCGCGCGAGTAGTTATTACTAAGAGACATACTGGTATCTATATTGAGTCATTCGAGGATCTCTTTTATTAGTTTTCGTTTTATTTTAATAGCAGAAAAAAATTCTCTACTGTTGTCCCTACGAAATACCGGAAGAACGAGCTTAGAGGGGATATAATGAAATTATTTGATTGATTCTTCCCAGAGGAGTGCTCCATGTTATTTAATGGAATAAGGTCAACAAACAAATTATAACAAATAGAAAAAAATTCTAAATCATAATAATATAATATTCTATAGTGTCTATAGTATTTAGTGCTCTTATTCGAAACGCCTCGTGATCTTCAACCAATTATGCGCTTCAATATAATTACCAGGAGTAAGTGCTATAGCTTGTTTCCAATACTCAGCGGCTTGATCGAACCAAGCCTCCGCAATTTCAGAATCTCCCTGTTGAATGGCCTGTTCTCCCCGGTCGGAATAGGCGGGTAAATTCCTTCCCTTAGAACCGTACTTGAGAGTTTCCTACCTCATACGGCTCAGCAGTCCCTTTTTTCTTTCGGCGCCCTGTTTTAGTTTTTATATACCATACCGCGGATATCTTATATCTAATTGAATGAGATTTCTCATAGATCCATCCCGGTTTCGTTTCGGGTTAACAAAAAAAAGAAAAAGTAGGTTAATTACATGAGTTTCAAACTTGAATTTTGATTAATATTAATAATCAAGTTTCGTTTTATCTTTTCTCCCACCTTCAGAAGAGTAAAGTATAGGTATTTCCCCTATCGTTAGAATTTTCTGCAAAGGTAACTATCTCGGTTTCATATCGAAATTTATATAGAATCTTTGAAAAAGCCTTTCGAAAGAAAAGACTTACTATCTTTGGGATCTGATGCTACACCGCTGCTCAATACCTTAGTGGATCGACTCTATTACATAAGTGGATTCCTAACCTTATTTCATATTAACATAAGTAAGCAGTTTTTATTGTATCGGCCCAAAACCTCGTTAATTGATCTTTACGGTGCTTCCTCTATCAATTAGATCCTTTATCCATAGAATAAAGTATCTAGGCATATCTTTTTCTTCATATTTTGACTTCTATGAAGTTTTTTTCTTTGCTACAGCTGATAAAAATCGTTGTTTTGGACGATTCATATGTAGAAAGCCTATTTGTTTCTAGTATTTAATAGCGGATTTTATCTTTCTTTTCTTTCTATAGTAGAGAGAGTCGCACGTAATGACAGATCACGGCCATATTATTAAAAGCTTGCGGTAAGAACGGATTTCGTTCGAGTGCCCGAAAATAATATTCCAAAGCTTTTGTATGTTCTCCGTTACTTGTGTGGATAAGGCCTATATTATAGAGTATATAACTTCGATCATAAGGATCGATTTCTAGCCGCATAGCTTCATAATAATTCTGTAAAGCTTCCGCATAATTTCCTTCGGATTGAGCCGACATCCGTTACGGTCGTCATTCGATTTAAAAAATCTCCGTTCCAGAACCATACGTGAGATTTTCATCTCATACGGCTCCTCCCTTGATTGTGCATAATGAGAATAATACATAGAATAAAAAAAAAAAGATTGAAAGATTCTCATTCTGAACCGAGCGGGGCTAGTGTTTTTGCAAGAAATCTCTAGCCAACCTTCCTGCAAAAGATCTTTTCTTACCAGCAAACGGTTGGTACTAGATAGAAAAGAAGCGGTAACTCCAACAATTTCTTTGTCCCTAACGCCTTTTAATTTCCAGGAATTAGTCACTTCAACAGTCTTCGATGGTTATACGGGTATCCAAAGTACAAACGAGATGGATTTTTGCTGTCCCAACCATTCTTGTTCGTCCCAATCTAGA